TAGAAATGATATGAAGAAAAATAGTCATAGTTGGGGTAGTCGTGACAATTCTAGTTACAGAAATGTTGATTATTTATTCGGCGTCAAGGACATTCGGAATTTAATCTCTGATGAAACTTTTTTAGTTATGGATAGGAATGGGAACAGTTATTCCATATATTTTGATATTGAAAATCATATTTTTGGGATTGATAGTGGTCATTTTTTTCAGAGTGAACTAGAAAGTTCTTTTTATAGTTATTGGAATTTTAGTTATCTAAATAATGGATCTAAGGATGATGATCCTCACGATGATCATTACATGGATGATACTCAATATAGTTGGAATAATCACATTAATAGTTGTATTGACATTTATCTTGAGTCTCAAATCTTTATTGATACTTACATTGTAAGTGGTAGTGACAATTCCAGTAACAGTTACATTTCTCGTTCCGTTTGTGGTGAAAGTAAGGGGTCTGATATAAGTACCAGCACGAATGGTAGCACTATAATAGAAAGTTCCAATGATCTGGATGTAACTCAAAAATACAGACATTTGTGGGTTCAATGTGAAAATTGTTATGGATTAAATTATAAGAAAATTTTAAAATCAAAAATGAATCTTTGTGAACAATGTGGATATCATTTGAAAATGAGTAGTTCAGATAGAATCGAACTTTCGATCGATCCGGATACTTGGGATGCTATGGATGAAGACATGGTTTCTTTGGATCCCATTGAATTTCATTCGGAAGAGGAGCCTTATAAAGATCGTATCGATTCTTATCAACGAAAGACAGGATTAACTGAAGCCGTTCAAACAGGTATAGGCCGCTTAAACGGTATTCCCATAGCACTTGGGGTTATGGATTTTCAGTTTATGGGGGGTAGTATGGGATCCGTGGTTGGGGAGAAAATAACCCGTTTGATTGAGTACGCTACTAACAAATTTCTCCCTCTTATTATAGTATGTGCTTCCGGGGGGGCGCGTATGCAAGAGGGAAGTTTGAGTTTAATGCAAATGGCTAAAATATCTTCTGCTTTATATGATTATCAATCAAATAAAAAGTTATTCTATGTACCAATTCTTACATCTCCTACTACAGGGGGGGTGACTGCGAGTTTTGGTATGTTGGGAGATATCATTATTGTCGAACCCAATGCCTATATTGCATTTGCAGGTAAAAGAGTAATTGAACAAACCTTGAATAAAACAGTACCTGAAGGTTCACAGGCGGCTGAATATTTATTCCAGAAGGGCTTATTCGATCTAATCGTACCACGTAATCCTTTAAAAAGCGTTCTGAGTGAGTTATTTCAGCTCCACGCTTTCTTTCCTTTGAATCAAAATTCAATAGAGCATTAAGTTACTTTTTTATTTGTAGCAAACAAGTAGTTAGTTTATCAGAATCCAAGTAAAACGAATATGAATGGGGTTTCTTTGTTGACATAAGATCTAAATTGTAAAAAGAAATAAAAAGTTGGGATAACTCACTTTTCTCTATATTCTTGATTACGAATTCAGTTAGTTAAGGGGCCTCTATCAACAAGAAAAATAGTGAATTCTTTTTTTCGTTAAATTATGGGAAAATAAAAAATTTTTGTTCTACGTCTTACGTATGTATTATAATCCAAATATAGAAAGAAACTATAGATACGATATATGCTTTTGTACCTTCTATACTCACTTAGATATATACTTAGATTTATACTAATTAAACTTTGAATTCTAATTAATATCTTTATAATATAATAACAGGTACAAATAGTAAATTGAGGTATCCTTTATATGACAACTTTCGACTTTCCCTCTGTTTTGGTGCCTTTAGTAGGCTTAGTATTTCCGGCAATGGCAATGGCTTCTTTATTTCTTCATGTTCAAAAGAATAAGACTGTTTAGATCTGATGGGCCCAACTCTGATCCATCTTTTTTTTCAAAACTAAGACTTGTATCATAATGCAGATACCTATTTAGTGTAAGAGGGTATAACATGTGGCGCTTCCGCCTAAAAGGGGCTCTTTGGCCTGTAGAAATATGATATTGGGGTAAAGGAATTCTATCTATTTGAAAAAATATCAGGATCGCCGGATGGCTGAACTGTAAAATCGGTACATCTATATGTATATTGATGGGATCATACGAAGGGTATTTTTTTATTTTAGATCTAACCAATTTGATAAATTACTCTTAAGGGTTCACATCAAACTAGTACTAGTTGATGAGAGTTACTTCGGAAACAAAAAGAGTAAAGTCTAGGGTATTCTCTCAATTCCAATAAAACGAAACCAGATTAAGTATGAGTTGTCGATCAGAACATATATGGATACAACCTATAACGGGGTCGCGAAAAACAAGTAATTTCTGCTGGGCCATTATCCTTTTTTTAGGTTCCTTAGGATTCTTATTGGTTGGAACTTCCAGTTATCTTGGTAGAAACTTGATATCTTTATTTCCGTCTCAGCAAATCCTTTTTTTTCCACAAGGGATTGTGATGTCTTTCTATGGGATCGCGGGTCTCTTTATTAGCTCCTATTTGTGGTGCACAATTTCGTGGAATGTAGGGGGTGGTTATGATCGATTCGATAGAAAAGAAGGAATGGTGTGTATTTTTCGTTGGGGATTCCCTGGAAAAAATCGTCGCATCTTCCTCCGATTCCTTATAAAGGATATTCAGTCCGTCAGAATAGAAGTTAAAGAGGGTATTTATGCTCGCCGTGTCCTTTATATGGATATCAGAGGCCAGGGGGCCATTCCCTTGACTCGTACTGATGAGAATGTTACTCCACGGGAAATCGAACAAAAAGCTGCCGAATTGGCCTATTTCTTGCGTGTACCGATTGAAGTATTTTGAGAAATGAGCTGAGAGAGTGAATGCTTTCTCAGCAGGAAGTAAAAACTAAAGAATACCCCTTTTCTATACCATCTATACCATAACTTAACTGAAGTTTATTCATAACACTCATTCTAGTCAAAGAAGACGTATACGTAACGTAACAACCACAAAACAAAACCATTTTTGTGGTCTTTTATGTATATGGAAATCTACACAACTTTATTCAATAACAAAAAATTAAGTAACAAATCTAAAAAATGGATTCATCCTTTCTATTTTCTATCAAAGCAGTTCGAAATACATAAATTTTTTCATTCCGGACTCTGAATAGTCAGTGAAAATTTTTTAAAATAGAAGATATTTTGATAAAATGATAGAAAAGAATATTCATTACCTAAATAACCTAAATAAAGCGGTTTTTTCAGGCAGTCATTGATTCGTCGAAAAGGGGGATACTTGCTTCGAATTTGTACTATATCTGGAAACAATATAATATTTTTTGTTAACTCTTTGAATTCGAAGTGAATTCTTAATCTATTTCTGTATTCTTTATACATTCAAAGACTAACTCCGAAATCACAAATAAAAAAAATATAGTGAATAGATTCATAAGTTCGATACTTTGTAATAGAACTCATGCATGAAAGAAATATTGGATGGCGTAGAGTCAACTAATGAGGTCGGTTCATTAAAAATTCATATACGAAATGAAAAAATGTCAAAAAAGAAAGCATTCAACCCTCTTTTATATCTTGCATCTATAGTATTTTTGCCCTGGTGTATTTCTCTCTCATTTAATAAAAGTCTGGAATCTTGGGTTACTTATTGGTGGAATACTAGGCAATCTGAAATTTTTTTGAATGATATTCAAGAAAAAAATATTCTAGAAAAATTCATAGAATTGGAGGAAATCTTTCTTTTGGAGGAAATGATCAAGGAATACTCGGAGACACATCTACAAAACCTTCGTGTAGGAATCCACAAAGAAACGCTCCAATTAATCAAGATACACAATGAGGATCATATCCATACGATTTTGCACTTCTCGACAAATATAATAAGTTTCGTTATTCTAAGTGGTTATTCAATTTTGGGTAATAAAGAACTTGTTATTCTTAACTCTTGGGCTCAGGAATTCCTATATAACTTAAGTGACACAATAAAGGCTTTTTCGATTCTTTTATTAACAGATTTATGTATTGGATTCCATTCGCCCCATGGTTGGGAACTAATGATTGGCTTTGTCTACAAAGATTTTGGATTTGCTCATAATGATCAAATTATATCTGGTCTTGTTTCTACTTTTCCAGTCATTCTAGATACTCTATTTAAATTTTGTATTTTTCGTTATTTAAATCGTGTTTCTCCGTCACTTGTAGTGATTTATCATTCAATGAATGATTAAAAAAGGATCTACTGATATTAATCCAATCCAATTCAATTATAACGTTTCTTACTTTGTAGTTGTATAGAAGCAAAGCATGTAAAATCATACTTACTCTTTATATTTCTACCCATCCCAAAGATTTATTCTATATATTAATATTATTTATTCCAGTAAAATTATTCCAGTAAATAGCAGAATTGCGGATAGGGAACTAGGTTAGCGACCTACCAAATTTATTGTAGACATTTTTGGGCTCAATGGTTGGACCATGCAAACTAGAAAGACTTTTTCTTGGATAAAGGAACAAATTACTCGATCCATTTCCGTATCGCTCATGATATATATCATAACTTGGCCATCCATTTCAAGTGCATATCCCATTTTTGCACAGCAGGGTTATGAAAATCCGCGAGAAGCGACCGGTCGTATTGTATGTGCCAATTGCCATTTAGCTAATAAGCCCGTGGATATTGAAGTTCCACAAACGGTACTTCCAGATACTGTATTTGAAGCAGTTGTTCGAATCCCTTATGATATGCAACTAAAACAAGTTCTTGCTAATGGCAAAAAGGGTGCTTTGAATGTAGGGGCTGTTCTTATTTTACCAGAGGGTTTTGAATTAGCTCCTGCCGATCGGATTTCCCCCGAGATAAAAGAAAAGATAGGCAAGCTGTCTTTTCAGAGCTATCGCCCCAATAAAAAAAATATTCTTGTGGTAGGCCCCGTTCCTGGTCAGAAATATAGCGAAATAACCTTTCCTATCCTTTCCCCGGACCCCGCTACTACGAAAGAGGTTC